TTCCTGCTGCGGTTTGAGCGGCAAATGGTGTACCCCTTCTTGTACCCTTGAATCCGCAAGCCCCGGCGGAGGACCAAGAAATTACGTGACCCCGTACATCTGTAATAGTCACAATGGTATTGTTGAAACTTGCTTGAACATGAATAACTCCCTTGGGGATTCTACGTGTATTCTTACGTGAACCAATACGTCTATTTCTACGCGAACCAATTTTTGGTATAGGTTTTGCCATATTTTATCATCTCATAAATATAAGTCATAGATATATGGATATATCCATTTCATGTCAAAACGGATCCTTATATATTTTTATATTTTTTTTTTTTTTACTTATTTTATTTATTTATTTGTACATCTGTACATCGGGTACTTTAGATTTCTAGAGTCTTTTTGTTTTAGAAAGATTATCCTTGTCTTTGTTTATGTCTCGGGTTAGAACAAATTACTATAATTCGTCCCCGCCTACGGATCAATCGACATTTTTCACAAATTTTACGAACGGAGGCCCTTATTTTCATATTTGTCATTCCTTTTCTTAATTCCGAATCTACTTATTGGAAGAAAATAAGTTTCTTGAAATTTTTAACTTCGAATTGTATCCTCACGAAAGAATGTTGAAATTGAAAAAACTGCCTAATCATTCAAGTCTTTGCTTTGGAGTCTCTAAATTATACGCCCTTTGGTTGAATCATAAGGACTTACATCAATTTTTAGTCTATTTCCTGGTAGTATACGTATAAAACTACATGTAATCCTTTAGGAAAAAAAAAACCAGAAAAATATTTTTGTTATCTAAACGAATCCGGAAGATACATACATACCATCGGTAAGTTGTTCAGTAATTAAACCCTCATGAATTTCTTTTTGTTGTTTCATTCCAGGTAAAACCGCTTTGAAGTATCAACTAATCTTTGAAGTATCAACTAATGTAAGAGGGGTAATATTAGAAACTTGTCCTTTCTCTTTTTTCACAAATATGACCGTGTCGGCTATTAGAAAGATTACCATATATAACACAAAACTTCTCCGCCGATTTCTTCTAGTCGAGCCTTTCGGTCTGTCATTATACCTCGAGAAGTAGAAAGAATTACAAACCCCATTCCGCCTAAAATTCTAGGAATTCGTTGATAGTTAGAATATATTCGTAGACCGGGTCGACTGATCCGTTTTAAATTTAAAACAGTTCTATACGGTCCTTTCCTATTTCTTCTATGTCGTAGGGTTAAAACCAAAAAATATTTATTGCTTTCTTGATGTTTTCTCACGTTTTCAATAAAGCCCTCTTGTAAAAGGATTTTAACAATATTTTCAGTGATGTTAGTAGATGGTATTCGAACTGTTCTTTTTTTATTCATGTTAGCATTTCGTATAGAGGTTATTATGTCAGCAATAGTGTCTTTACTCATGATAAACTAAGATTTTTGTTTCCCCCGAATTTTGATATAATCAACATGCTCTTTTTAATATTTATGAATTATTAAAGATATATACGTGATAGATAAACAATCTACTAATTAATTAAATAAATTTAATCGATTTCATTCAAATACTATATGTAAGGTCTTCCCCTATAATACTTCAGGTGCTAATGAAACTATTTTAGTGAAATTTAACTGTCTTAATTCCCGGGCGATTGCGCCGAAAATTCGGGTTCCTTTTGGATTTCCTTCTTGATCAATAACAACCGCAGCGTTGTCATCATATCGTATTATCATACCGTTGTCGCGTTTGAGTTCTTTACAAGTACGTACAATTACAGCTCGGACCACTTCTGATCTTTCTAGAGGTGTATTTGGTACTGCTTCCTTGATTACAGCAACAATAACGTCACCAATATGAGCATATTGTCGATTACTAGCTCCTATGATTCGAATACACATCAATTCTCGGGCCCCGCTGTTATCCGCTACATTCAAATGGGTTTGAGGTTGAATCATATCATTTTTTATCGGTTTTTTCTTTTTCAATGCAAAGTAAAGGTATAAATAAAAAAAAAGAAATATTATTTGTTCAAAACAAAAAAAGAACCCTGCAATTGTTTTTTTTTTTCATCCAAAAAACCCCTTTCGTTTGTTTCTACATTCCTATCCAGAAAGAATGAATTGAGTTCGTATAGGCATTTTAGATGCCGCTATTGAAATAGCCCTTCTAGCTATATTTTCTGATACTCCGCTCATTTCATAAAGTATTCTACCGGGTTTAACGACAGCTACCCAATATTCGGGAGACCCTTTCCCCGAACCCATACGTGTTTCTGTAGGTCTTACTGTAACAGGTTTGTCTGGAAAGATGCGTACCCATATTTTTCCACCGCGGCGTGCATTTCGTGTCATTGCTCGCCGCCCTGCTTCTATTTGTCTAGATGTGATCCAAGCGGGTTCAAGCGCTTGAAGAGCATATCTACCGAAGCAAATACGATTACCTCGATAAGATATTCCTTTCATTCTTCCTCTGTGTTCTTTACGGAATCTGGTTCTTTTGGGGTTATAGTTGATGGTTGTTTATCAATTCCATCCATCTCTACTACAGAACCGGACACGAGAGTTTCTTCTCATCCAGCTCCTCGCGAATTAAACAATTAAAAAATAAAATACACGGTGAATAATATATGGAATCGTGGGATTCTTTGCAATTTGATCTAATCGATTATAAATTAGAAATTTTTTGTGTTTTAATATATTTTAATATATAATTTACCACGTATTCTATTTATAAATAATGTCGTTTTGGTAGAACGCTATAATGAATCTTTATTTTGTTTTTCCTTTTATTTCGAATCGACTAAAATTTCGAAATAAAAAATATTCGCGGGCGAATATTTACTCTTTCAACATTCAGTTGTAAGATTAGTCTATGACATGACCTCTCAGAATAAATGAATAGGTTTCTGGTTCGTTCCGCCATCCTACCCAATGAATCATTAGGATTCGTTTTCAATAGAATCTTATGCATTCACAGGTTCTGTCGTTCCCACCACTTCTCGATTAATGATTAGGTCTGAATTTTACAACGGAGCCCCCAATTAAATTTATTCTTGAGTCAACCTTCTCAGTCTTTATTGGCTCGGGGCTCTTGATTTTTTGTTCTATGCACGGATTTGTCTAATTATGGATCAATCAGTATTGATGCTTTATTACATTCCCTTTATATGAGATGACTCATAGACCTTACATATTGGAATTCTATATCATTAATATTCTTTTTCTATCTTTCTCTCACCCTTCCATTTATCTGTATACTTTATATTGCTTTACAACTCATAATCAGATTGGTTTTTTTATTTATGCAAAAAAGATTTCAGTTGCTACAATGATATGACTTATATATCATATCTTGACTGGTTCTTTCTATCCAGATAATGCGAAGTGATGAGTTGGTTATTAGTTCTATAGTTATCGGTTTGTACTTCTTGTACTATGGGCGGGTCCATTTTTTTGAATCCCAATCCTAAAAAAACCAACGAGTCACACACTAAGCATAGCAATTATATCAAATGATTAATCGAATTTTTATTCAACCTTATAGAATTGTTCATTTTTTTTTTTTATTTATTTAACAGAAAAAGAATGAAAGAGTTTGCCTTTTTTTGTTTTATTACCAGATATAACTAAATATAAGTCAAGTAAGTTCTTATTATTCCTCGTCTACAAATATCCAAATTTTGATGCCTAATACCCCATAGATAGTTCGAACTGCATAGGAACAATAATCAATTTTAGCTCGAATGGTTTGTAGAGGAACTCTACCTTCTCGGATCCATTCAACACGTGCAATTTCTTTTCCGTCGATACGCCCTGCAATTTGTACTTGAATTCCTTTTGTACCTGCCTGTTCAGTTAATTCAACAGCCTTTTTCATTGCTTTGCGAAATGAAACTCTATTCTTTAATTGTCCGGCTATAAATTCTGCAAGAATATTTGGGTGCCCGTAAGGATTTGCAATTCTTGTAATAGCAATGTTGAGTTTTCGTTTTACACAATTGAGTTCTTTTTGTACATGCGTCTGTAATTCTTCGATTCTTCGAGTCCTGTCTTCTATTAATAACTTAGGGAATCCCATATAGATTATGACCTGAATCAAATCGATTCTTTTTTGAATCTCTATACGTGCAATTCCCTCTACATTAGAGGATATTTTCATATTATTTTGTACATAATTTTTGATACAATCTCGTATTTTTTGATCTTCTTGTAGATCCTTTGAATAATTTTTTGGTTGTGCAAACCAAAGAGAATGATGACCTTGGGTTGTACCAAGTCTGAAACCAAGTGGATTTATTTTTTGTCCCATAATCCCCCACTACTATATATATCGTGAAACGTCATATCTGTTTGTATTTTTTTTTTATCCATTCTATTTTTTTTTTAAGCATAACATAATATAGCGTATTTGTGTTTTTTATAATATAAAATATTCTTCCTTTAAGTATTCCTCAGTTCTAATTTATAGAATTTCCTTTTATATATTTCTTCCTCTTCATCTAAAGATATATTTTTCAATACAATAGTTATATGACAAGTGGATCTTTTTATAGGATAACTCCGTCCTCGAGCCCGGGGCTTTAATTTTTTCACAGTCATGCCCTCGTTGACTTCGGCTTTACTAATGATTAAACTTGTTTCGTTCAAACCCTTATTGTGATTTGCATTTGCTGCTGCAGAATAAACCAATTTTAAAATGGCATAACATGCTCGATAAGGCATAAGTTCTAGTATCATAAGTGTTTCTTCATAGGACCGCCCACGAATTTGATCAATTACTCTTCTCGCTTTGTGAGCAGACATACATATATGTTGGCCTAAAGCGGATACTTCTGTATATTTCTTCACCTTTCTCTTCTTTATCATAACCTTTCTCTTCTTTATCATAAGATTCACCTCTCATTAATGAACGATAAGCATCTATATTTTATTATTTTTTAATTAATTATTAACGACGGGATCTATTATCATTTTTCGCATGCCCCCGGAAATTTAGAGTAGGTGCAAATTCTCCCAATT